TTTTTTATATTAGTATTAAAAATAACGGGGTATAAAATTAATATTATAATATCTCATTCCTTTTAACTATATAAATAATTTATATTAATATAAACATTTATTATATAATATATTTATATAAAATGGGTATTTTATTTATAAACCAAATAGTCTTATAATTGAAAGAAAAAATATTTATATATATATAAATTATTTATATAAAATATAATAAAATATATTAATTTTAATATATAAATATATATATATATATTAAATATTTATATAATTATTAATACTTTAATTAATTATACAAATTAAATTAATATTAATAATAATTTTTATATAAATAATAATATTATTAATTTAATATATATAATTAATAAATAATTAATTATTTTTATAGATAAATTAATAAAAAAAAAAAAAAAATAGGGGTATTTTTTAGGGGAGGAATATACTAAAATTATTTATTTAAATTAAATAATTAATATAATTAAATTTTATAATAATTTAATTATTATTATTGTATTATTATTATAAAAATATTAAAATTTATTATTACAAAATTAAAATTATTAATATTATTTTATTCTAGTTAAATATTTTATTTATATTTTATTTTACATGTAAATTTTTGTATGAATTATTATTAATTTTAAAAATAAATAATTATAAATTATTCGCAGTAATTAATATTAATTATAAAAGAAATTTTGAATTAGTAATAATATATAGTATTGGTAAAATTTGTGCCAGCTACTGCGGTTATACAAATGATGCAAATAAAAATTTTTAGTATTAGTTAAATTATATTTATTTAATATTTTTATAAATTTATTAGGTGAAATTTTTAAATTTATTTATTATTAATTATTGATTAATTTAAGCTATAAAAATTTTATAATAAACTAGGATTAGATACCCTATTATTAAAATTAAATAATTGAAATGCTAAAGTAGTATTAGTTATATTCTTAAAATTTAAAGAATTTGGCGGTGTTTTAGTCTATTTAGAGGAATCTGTTCTATTATTGATAATCCACGTTGGACCTAACTTAATTTTGTTTTCAATTTGTATATCGCCGTCATCAGAATATATTATAAGATTAATAATTTTCTAAATATTTTATTAAATAAAATGTCAGGTCAAGGTGCAGTTTATAGTTAAGTAGAAATGGATTACAATAAAATTATTTAAACGAATTATTTTTTGAAATAAAAATATGAAGGTGGATTTAATAGTAATATAAAATAGATTATTTATATGATTAAAGCTCTAAAACATGCACACATCGCCCGTCGCTCTCATTTTTAAAATGAGATAAGTCGTAACATAGTAGATGTACTGGAAAGTGTATCTAGAATGACAATTTAAAGCTTAATTAGTAAAGCATTTCATTTACATTGAAAAGAAATTTGTGCAATTCAATTTAAATTGATAATATTTATTTATTAATTTATTTTTTTTTATTGGTTATTAATAAAAATAATTTTAATGTTTTTAGTTTTAGTAATGTATAATGAAGTAATAATTTTAATTATAGTATATTAGTATTGTAAAAGAATATTGAAATAATTTGAAAAATTTTTATTTTTAAAGAAAATTTTATTTATTGTACCTTGTGTATCAGGGTTTATTAAATAATTAATTATTATATTAATTTTTCTTGAATTTTAAAGATTTAATTGTATATAAAAGTTATTGTGGAATAACTATTTTGAATATATAATTAGAAATGAAATGTTAATCGTTTTAAAATATATCTAGTTTTTTAAGAAATAAATTTAATTTAATTTATTTATTTTATTAATTTAATTTTTAAATTTAATAAATAAATAAAATGATATTTTAAGGGATAAGCTTTAAAATAAATTTTTATATTTATAATAATTAAAAAAATAAATATAAGCTTAAAATTAGCTATTATTAATAAATTTGTTATAATTTATTTTTTAATTAAAATTATTTATTTGTAAATTAAATTTTTTATTAAAATATAATTTTTAATTATTTAAAATTATAAATTATGATAAAATTAGTATATAAATTTATATAATGTAATTAGTTTGATAGGTTTAAATGAAGAATTCGGCAAATTAAATATATTCACCTGTTTAACAAAAACATGTCTTTTTGATTTTTATATAAAGTCTAGCCTGCCCACTGAATTTTAAAGGGCCGCGGTATTTTGACCGTGCGAAGGTAGCATAATCAATAGTCTTTTAATTGAAGGCTGGTATGAATGGTTGAATGAGATATATACTGTTTTTTTTAAAATTTTATAGAACTTTATTTTTTAATTAAAAAGTTAAAATATAATTAAAGGACGAGAAGACCCTATAGATCTTTATTTTTATAAATTATAAATTATAAAGAATATTAAAATTTATATTTTTGATAAAATTTTACTGGGGTGGTATTAAAATTTAATAAACTTTTATTTATTGTTTACATTGATTTATGAGTTTTAGATCCTATATTATGGATTAAAAAATTAAGTTACCTTAGGGATAACAGCGTAATTTTTTTAGAGAGTTCATATCGATAAAAAAGATTGCGACCTCGATGTTGGATTAAGAGTTATTTTTAGGTGTAGAAGTTTAAATTTTAGGTCTGTTCGACCTTTGAATTCTTACATGATCTGAGTTCAAACCGGCGTAAGCCAGGTTGGTTTCTATCCTTAATTAATTATTATATTGTAGTACGAAAGGACCTAATATAAAAAATATAATTTTAATTTATTTGAAATTTAATAATTTTATTTACTATTTTGGCAGATTAGTGCAATAAATTTAGAATTTATAAATATAATTTTTAATTATAAATAGTATTGTTTATATATGATTTAATTTTACCTTTAATTGGAAGATTATTATTAGTAATTTGTGTAATAGTGGGGGTTGCTTTTTTAACTTTGCTTGAGCGTAAAGTTTTAGGGTATATTCAAATTCGTAAAGGTCCTAATAAAGTAGGGTTTAACGGGTTATTACAGCCTTTTAGTGATGCTGTAAAATTATTTACTAAAGAACAAACTTATCCTTTAGTTTCTAATTATATTTCTTATTATTTTTCTCCTGTTTTTTCTTTATTTTTATCTTTATTAATTTGAATGTGTATTCCTTATTTAATTAAATTATATTCATTTAATTTAGGTGTTTTATTTTTTTTATGTTGTACTAGTTTAGGGGTTTATACTGTTATAATTGCTGGATGATCTTCAAATTCTAATTATGCTTTACTGGGGGGGTTGCGAGCAGTAGCTCAAACAATTTCTTATGAAGTAAGCTTAGCTTTGATTTTATTAAGATTTATTTTTTTGATTGGTAATTATAATTTTATGAATTTTTATAATTATCAATCATATATTTGATTTATTTTTTTTTGTTTCCCTTTAGGGTTAGTTTGGTTAGCTTCTTGTTTAGCTGAAACAAATCGTACCCCTTTTGATTTTGCTGAAGGGGAGTCAGAATTAGTTTCTGGGTTTAATGTTGAGTATAGAAGAGGAGGGTTTGCATTAATTTTTTTAGCTGAGTATTCAAGAATTTTGTTTATAAGTATATTATTTGTGGTTATTTTTTTAGGCGGGGATATTTATAGATTATTATTTTTTTTTAAGTTAACTTTTATTTCTTTTATTTTTATTTGAGTACGGGGAACTTTACCACGGTTTCGGTATGATAAATTAATATATTTAGCATGAAAAAGTTTTTTGCCTCTTTCTTTAAATTATTTATTTTTTTTTGTAGGGCTTAAAATTTTTATAATTTCTTTATTATTTTAATGAATAATTTTTAGTATAAATTAATAGAAGGATTTACTTCTTTCTTATGTTTTCAAGACATACGCTATAAAAGCTTATTAATTAATTTAATAATTTATCTCAATACTTAGCAATTAATGGGTTAATAATAAAGTATGAAAAGTATAAAACTGTAAGAATTTGTCCTGTTAAAATATAAGGGTCTTCTACTGGTCGGGCTCCAATTCAAGTTAATAAAGATGCAACAATTACTATATTTCAGTATAAAATTTGATTTAAAGGATAAAATTGTAACCCTCGAAACTTACTTGCATGTGTAAAAGGTAAAATTAATAAAATTGCAATAGATAAAACTAAAGCAATTACTCCTCCTAATTTATTAGGAATTGATCGTAAGATTGCATATGCAAATAAAAAATATCATTCAGGTTGAATGTGAACTGGGGTAACTAAAGGATTGGCAGGAATAAAGTTTTCTGGATCTATTAATAAATAATTAAATTTTCAAATAAATGCTACTAAAATTCATAAAAATACAATAAATCCAAAAATATCCTTATAAATAAAATAGGGGTGAAAGGGGATTTTATCTACATTTCTATTTAATCCTAGGGGGTTATTTGATCCAGTTTGATGTAAAAATAATAAATGAATTATTATTAATGCTAAAATAATAAAAGGGAAAATAAAATGAAAAGTAAAAAATCGAGTTAATGTTGCGTTATCCACAGCAAACCCTCCTCAAATTCATTGTACTAAATCTATTCCTAAGTAAGGAACAGCAGATAATAAATTAGTAATTACTGTGGCTCCTCAAAATGATATTTGTCCTCAAGGAAGTACATACCCAAGAAATCCTGTTGCTATTGTTAAAAATAAAATAATTACTCCAGTATTTCAAGTTATGTGATATAAATATGATTCATAGTATACCCCTCGTCCAACGTGAATAAATAAACAAGCAAAAAAAAAAGAAGCTCCGTTTGCATGACAAATTCGTAAGAATCATCCATTATTTACGTCTCGACAAATGTGATTAACTCTATTAAAAGCTGTTTCAATATCAGCTGCATAATGTATAGCTAAAAACAGACCTGTTAAAATTTGAATTATTAAACATAGTCCTAATAATGATCCAAAATTTCATCATGCTGAAATATTAGATGGTGCTGGTAAGTCTACTAATGCATTATTAGCAATACTAATTAAAGGGTGATTTTTTCGAATTGGTTTAAACATTAGTTTATTGGTCGTAATGGTCCATAAAATTTTTTAGTAATTTTTACTGTTACTAATAAAGTTAAAAATAAATAATTAATTAAAAGTAAAGTAATTAGATTAGTTGGAAAATTGTATATTTTATTTAATGATAAAATATTTTCATTAATTAAATTATTTATGTTAGATAATTTTTCTATTTCTATATTTGTAATAAATTGTTCAATTAATGATTTATCAATAATAAAAAATAAAATAGTAAAAATAAAAAAAATAATTAATCTGATTATAGTTAATCTAAATGATATAGAAAATATTTCGTTTGAAGATAATGATGTAACATAAATAAATAAAATTAATATGCCCCCTAAAAAAATTAAAAATAAAACATATGAAAATCAAAATGTTTTTACATAAATTCTTGTAATTAAACATGTTAAAAAAGTTTGAATTAATAATATTAATCCTATCGATAAAGGATGTTTTATTTGTATAAAAATAAATCTTATAATTAAACATAATGTTATAATAATTAATTTTGTGATATCAAGAAATAGTTTATTTAAAATATTAACTTTGGGAGTTAATGAAAAAGAAGTTTCTTTTTTCTTGAAGTTTAAAAAGAATTATATCTTAATTTTAGTTTACAAGACTAATGTTTTAGCGTTAAACTATTTAAACTAATTAAATTAATGGCGAATATATATTTATTATTTATTTTATCAATAATTATATTTATTTTTGGTTGTTTAGTATTTGTTTCTAATCGAAAACATTTATTATCTACTTTATTAAGATTAGAATTTATAGTATTAAGATTGTTTATTTTTTTATTTTTTTATTTAAATTTTATAAATTATGAGCTTTATTTTAGAATGTTTTTTTTAACTTTTTGTGTGTGTGAAGGTGTATTAGGTCTTTCTATTTTAGTTTCAATGATTCGAACTCATGGTAATGATTATTTTCAAAGATTTTCTATTTTACAATGTTAAAGTTTGTTTTTATATTAATTTTTACATTACCTCTTTCTTTTCTAAAAAGTAGTTATTGGACGGTTCAGAATTTGTTGTTTTTTTTTACTTTTTTATTTATGATTAATTTTAGTTCTTTAAATTATTTTAATTATATCTCTTATTATTTTGGGTTAGATATAATTTCATTTGGATTGATTTTATTAAGTTTTTGAATTTGTGGTTTAATGTTAATAGCAAGTGAAAAAGTATATTTATATAATAACTATAAAAATTTATTTATTTTTATAATTTTATTTTTATTAATAATATTAGTATTAACATTTAGCTCTATAAGAATATTTATATTTTATTTATTTTTTGAAGCAAGTTTAATTCCAACTTTATTTTTAATTTTAGGTTGAGGGTATCAGCCTGAACGTCTTCAAGCGGGAGTATATTTATTATTTTATACTTTATTAGCTTCTTTGCCTTTGTTAATTGGTATTTTTTATATTTTAGATATTAATAATACTTTATCTTTTAATTTATTATTAAATTTTAGTTTTATAGATCTGAATTTATTATATTTATGTTTAATTTTTGCTTTTTTAGTAAAAATGCCTATATTTTTAGTTCATTTATGATTGCCAAAGGCTCATGTAGAAGCTCCAGTTTCAGGGTCTATAATTTTAGCTGGGATTTTGTTAAAGTTAGGGGGGTATGGTTTATTGCGCATATTTCCTTTGTTACAAATAACAGGACTGAAATATAATTATTGATGAATTAGAGTAAGTTTAGTAGGAGGAGTTTTAATTAGATTAATTTGTTTACGTCAAACAGATTTAAAGGCTTTAATTGCTTATTCTTCTGTTGCTCATATAGGAATTGTGTTAAGTGGTTTATTAACTTTAACTTATTGAGGATTGACTGGTTCTTATGTTTTAATAATTGCTCATGGTCTTTGTTCTTCGGGCCTTTTTTGTTTGGCCAATATCTCATATGAACGTATAGGAAGACGAAGTTTATTAATTAATAAGGGACTTTTAAATTTTATGCCGACATTAAGATTATGATGATTTTTATTATGTTCAGGGAATATAGCAGCTCCTCCAACATTAAATTTATTAGGTGAAATTTCTTTACTAAATAGAATTGTTGGGTGATCATGGATTACTATAATTATATTAACTTTTTTATCATTTTTTAGAGCAGCTTATTCATTATATTTGTTTGCTTATAGTCAGCATGGAAAAGTTTATTCTGGAGTTTATTTTTTTTCGGTAGGAACAGTTCGAGAATTTTCTTTATTAATATTACATTGAATTCCTTTAAATATTTTAATTTTAAAAAGAAGTTTTTGTATGTTATGAATTTATTTAAATAGTTTAAAAAAAATATTGATTTGTGGTGTCAATGATATGATTAATTCATTTTAGATCGTGAATAGTTTAGTAAATTATTGTAAAACAAGTTTTTATTTTTTGATCTTTATTAGTATTAGTTTATTTTTAATAAGAATAAAATTTATTTTAAAAGATTTAGTTTATTTTATTGAATGAGAAGTTTTATCCTTGCAATCAATATCAATTGTTATAACTTTTTTATTTGATTGAATAAGATTAATATTCATATCTTTTGTTTTATTAATTTCTTCTTTAGTAATTTTTTATAGTAATCAATATATAGAGGAAGATTATAATATTAATCGATTTATTTTATTAGTATTAATATTTGTTATATCTATAATACTTTTAATTATTAGCCCTAATTTAATTAGAATTTTATTAGGGTGAGATGGGTTAGGATTAGTGTCTTATTGTTTAGTCATTTATTTTCAAAATGTTAAGTCTTATAATGCTGGGATATTGACTGCTTTGTCTAATCGAGTTGGAGATGTTGCTTTATTATTAGCTATTGCTTGAATGTTAAATTATGGGAGTTGAAATTATATTTTTTATTTAGATATATTATCAA